ATGGGCCCTCAACACCCATCAATGCATGGTGTTCTTCGACTGATCGTTACTCTCGATGGTGAAGATGTTATTGATTGCGAACCCATATTAGGATATTTACACAGAGGAATGGAAAAAATCGCGGAAAACAGAACTATTATACAATACCTGCCTTATGTAACACGGTGGGATTATTTAGCTACTATGTTTACAGAAGCAATAACGGTAAATGCACCTGAATTCTTGGAGAATATTCAAATACCTCAAAGAGCCAGCTATATTAGGGTAATTATGTTAGAATTGAGCCGTATAGCTTCTCACTTGTTATGGCTTGGCCCTTTTATGGCGGATCTCGGGGCACAAACTCCTTTTTTCTATATTTTTAGAGAGAGAGAATTAATATATGATCTATTTGAAGCTGCTACAGGTATGCGAATGATGCATAATTATTTTCGCATCGGAGGAGTAGCTGCCGATCTACCTTATGGATGGATGGATAAATGCTTAGATTTCTGTGATTATTTTTTACAAGGAGTTGTTGAATATCAACAACTTATTACACGGAATCCTATTTTTTTGGAACGAGTTGAAGGAGTTGGTTTTATTAGTGGAGAAGAAGCTGTAAATTGGGGCTTATCGGGACCAATGTTACGAGCTTCTGGAATACAATGGGATCTTCGTAAAATTGATCCTTATGAGTCTTACAATCAATTCGATTGGAAAGTCAAATGGCAAAAAGAAGGAGATTCGTTAGCTCGCTATTTAGTACGAATCGGTGAAATGAGGGAATCCATAAAAATTATTCAACAGGCTGTAGAGAAAATTCCTGGAGGACCTTATGAAAATTTGGAAGCCCGGCGCTTTAAGAAAGCAAAGAATTCCGAATGGAATGATTTTGAATATCGATTTCTTGGTAAAAAACCTTCGCCCAATTTTGAATTATCAAAGCAAGAGCTTTATGTAAGAGTAGAAGCTCCAAAAGGTGAATTAGGAATTTATTTGGTAGGCGATGATAGTCTTTTCCCCTGGAGATGGAAAATTCGTCCACCGGGTTTTATTAATTTGCAAATTCTTCCTCAGCTAGTTAAAAAAATGAAATTGGCTGATATCATGACGATATTAGGTAGTATAGATATCATTATGGGGGAAGTTGATCGTTGAAATGATAATAGATAGGGTAGAGGTAGAAACTATCAATTCTTTTTTGAAGTCGGAATTATTAAAAGAAGTCTACGGACTGATATGGATTCTACCTATTTTGGCCCTCCTACTGGGAATCACAATACAAGTACTCGTAATTGTGTGGTTAGAAAGAGAAATATCTGCATCGATACAACAACGTATTGGTCCTGAATATGCCGGCCCCCTGGGATTGCTTCAAGCTATAGCAGATGGAACTAAGCTACTTTTAAAAGAGGATATCCTCCCGTCCCGAGGAGATATTCCTTTATTTAGCATTGGTCCCTCTATAGCAGTCATATCCATTTTATTAAGTTTTTTAGTTATCCCTTTAGGATATCGTTTTGTTTTAGCTGATCTTAGTATTGGTGTTTTTTTATGGATTGCCATTTCAAGTATTGCTCCTATTGGTCTTCTCATGGCAGGATATAGCTCAAATAATAAATATTCTTTTTCAGGTGGTCTACGGGCGGCTGCTCAATCTATTAGTTATGAAATACCATTAACTTTTTGTGTACTAGCAATATCTCTACGTGTGATTCGTTAAAATAGAATCCTTTTTTTTCTAAAATACATTGAATGCTTATCTTCCTTTGCTTATTCTGTATTCGGGTTGGTAAGTTAAACTAGATAGCTATATGAGTGAAACAAAACAGCTTATTAATTTGTAGTAAAAATACAAAATCTCATTTCCTACGTACAAGAAAAAAGTTCAAGTAAACATAAGCAGTGTAAACTCTTTACCCCAAGGTTTAGATTGTTTGATTAGTCATCATATCTTGAAGCGGGCAAGAATAAAGGATTCGCAAAATGGGATTTCATTACTAGAATATTTTGAGTTATTACTATAACTTATAGCCATAGGGCAATCCATCAAAAGTTAGTGAGGGATTAGGAACACTAAAGTACATACAGGATTAGTAATGAGAGAATCTAAATCATTAGACATTTTTCCTCATAAAAGGAATCATAATAAGGACTTGAAATTGGTAGAAATGATCAAGCAGTACTTTCTTCGGATTCCGGTCTAGAGTATGTTCCCATTCACTTGTTAAGGAAATGGCTATCAAGAACGAATTAACCCTTTATTTATTTATTTATTTTTTAAGTATACCCTTCCCCGGGAAAGAAGAATAGGACAAAAGATATGGAATGCAATATAAAAAGGAGCCTTATTTCTTATTTATTCTTTCTTCCTTTATCCCTATTCATACAGAATTCCTCATGAACTAATGCCCAATTCTTTCCATTCAGTAATTGCTATAACGAGTGTTTTATTCCAATATTAAGTTATTACCGAACAAAGAAAAATTATCATTTTATTATATAAAGGATGAGATCAATTCGGAAGCGCTTTTTTGTTATTCTAGCAGACGGAATTGCTTTGGTCTAATTTTGGGCTTTCCAATCAATTTTATCTTACCTAATTCTATCTCCGCCCAGGGGATAATACCGAAACGAAACAATCTTTTTCTTTTTTCTGGCCATAGAGGAGCCGTATGAAGCTAAGGTTTCATGTACGGTTTTGGAATAGCGGTGGGAACTGTGATGTTATCATCGACTATGATTATCTAACAGTTCAAGTACAGTTGATATAGTTGAAGCACAGTCCAAATATGGTTTTTTTGGATGGAATCTTTGGCGTCAGCCTATAGGTTTTCTAGTTTTTCTAATTTCTTCTTTGGCAGAATGTGAAAGATTACCCTTTGATTTACCAGAAGCAGAGGAAGAATTAGTAGCAGGTTATCAAACCGAATATTCTGGTATTAAATATGGTTTATTTTATCTTGCTTCTTACCTAAATTTATTAGTTTCCTCTTTATTTGTAACTGTTCTATACTTAGGCGGGTGGAATTTCTCTATTCCCTATATATCCTTTTTTGGATTTTTCCAAATGAATAAAATAATTGGAATTTTTGAAATGGTAATAGGTATATTTATTACATTAACTAAAGCTTATTTATTTCTCTTCATTTCTATCACAATAAGATGGACTTTACCCAGGATGAGAATGGATCAGTTATTAAATCTTGGATGGAAATTTCTTTTACCTATTTCTCTGGGCAATCTCTTATTAACAACTTCTTCCCAACTAGTTTCACTATAAATAAGCTAATACAATAACAGTAAGAATATTTTCAACACAAAAGTTCTCTCAAACAAGAGAAAGAAACATATCTTTTTCATATATATATTTAGAATATGTTCCCTATGCTAACTGGGTTCATTAGTTATGGTCAACAAACAATACGCGCCGCAAGATACATTGGTCAAGGTTTCATAATTACCTTATCCCACACAAATCGTTTACCTATAACGATTCACTACCCTTATGAAAAATCAATTACATCGGAGCGTTTCCGGGGGCGAATACACTTTGAATTTGATAAATGCATTGCTTGTGAAGTATGTGTTCGCGTATGCCCGATAGATCTACCCCTTGTGGATTGGAGATTTGAAAAGGATATTAAAAGGAAACAATTGCTTAATTATAGTATTGATTTTGGAGTTTGTATATTTTGTGGCAACTGTGTTGAATATTGTCCGACAAATTGTTTATCAATGACTGAAGAATATGAACTTTCTACTTATGATCGTCATGAATTGAATTACAATCAAATTGCTTTGAGCCGGTTACCAATCTCCATAATGGGAGATTACACAATTCAAACAATTAGGAATTCTCCTCAAAGTAAAATAGACGAAGAAAAATCTTGGAATTCAAGAACGATTACTGATTACTAGGTATTAGGATTTTTTTTGTTAGAAAAATCGATTTTTAGTAACTATAACGAAAAAGGAATAACTACTATATAACAACTTATATACATATACAAATATACATATACAAAAAAATATCCTAATACCTTTTTCCTTCCTTGAATCTTTTAGTTTTATTCAGTTCATGAAAAATGTTATACTCTAAATTTCTTCTTATCCATAATGGATTTACCTGGACCAATACATGAGATTCTTGTGCTATTTGGGGGATTTGTTCTTCTACTAGGAGGTCTAGGAGTAGTATTACTTACCAACCCAATTTATTCTGCCTTTTCACTGGGATTAGTTCTTGTTTGTATATCCTTATTCTATTTTTTATTGAATTCCTACTTTGTGGCTGTCGCACAACTTCTTATTTATGTAGGAGCCATAAATGTCTTGATCATATTTGCTGTAATGTTTGTAAACGGCTCAGAGTGGTCTAAAGATAAGAATTCTTGGACTATTGGGGATGGGTTTACTTTACTCGTTTGTATAACTATTCCTTTTTCACTAATGACTACTATCCCAGATACGTCGTGGTATGGAATTCTTTGGACTACAAGATCAAACCAAATAGTAGAACAGGGTCTCATAAATAACGTTCAACAAATTGGGATTCATTTAGCAACCGATTTTTATCTTCCGTTTGAACTCATTTCCCTAATTCTTCTAGTTTCTTTAATAGGTGCAATTACTATGGCTCGACAATAAGAAATACTTAGAATGAGTCAAAATTCTTAGAATTTCAAATATAAAATAAATAACTAAAAATCACAATTTTGATTTAGTAAAACCCATCTACTGCCAATACAACAAATACCTTCTTTTCTCTTTTGTTGCGTAATTGTTTTATTCTAATTAATGGAATCGGTTCAATTCTTGTCCTCATATTGAAATGAATCGAGATTGATAAGGAGTTAGTTAATTATGTTTGAGCATGTACTTTTTTTGAGTGTCTATTTATTTTCGATTGGTATCTATGGATTGATCACAAGCCGAAACATGGTTAGAGCTCTAATATGTCTTGAACTTATACTGAATTCAATTAATCTAAATCTCGTAACATTTTCTGATCTATTTGATAGTCGCCAATTAAAAGGAGACATTTTCGCAATTTTTGTTATAGCCCTTGCGGCTGCTGAAGCAGCTATTGGACTCTCCATTCTTTCTTCCATCCATCGTAACAGGAAATCAACTCGTATCAATCAATCTACTTTTTTGAATAATTAGACATAGAATCCTCTAAACAAAAGCACATATATAATAATACGGAACATTAAGATGAATAGAAATCTAATCTTATTTTCTTATTAGTATTTAATAATATCCATTTTTTGAGTAGGTTATTTGAGAGTATTCTTTTTTACTTATTGAATATTGCTTGAATATTGCATTTTTGCAATTCATTGATATTGCAATTTGAATATTGCAATAATTTATATTGACAAGATGATAGCCAATTTATTGGCTAATTCAATTAGTATGTAGAATTCGTATAATTATGACTGTTGAAGCATTAAATTCAAGTCTCTTGGTTCTTTTCACGCTTTCTCACAAACAGATTAAGAAATATATTGCATTATTTGTTAAAGTTTGGATAAACCATTGCTTCGTCTGGTGTATACAATACATCTAATTTATATAGTACTAATTTCATTTTTACCAGATCGAAAATTTTTATGTTGAAAAGGAAAATTTAGAGATCCAATGTCACATTCTGTAAAAATTTATGATACATGTATAGGATGCACTCAATGTGTACGAGCTTGTCCAACAGATGTATTAGAAATGATACCTTGGGATGGGTGTAAAGCCAAGCAAATTGCTTCCGCGCCGAGAACCGAAGATTGTGTGGGTTGTAAGAGATGCGAATCCGCCTGCCCAACAGATTTTTTAAGTGTCCGCGTTTATTTAGGGCCTGAAACAACCCGCAGCATGGCTCTATCTTATTGATACGTTACAAAAAACTCCACTTGAATCATCTGATTCCTCTTTACCGAAGAAGAAGAAGCCTGTGCTCGAAATAACCCGAGCATGGGCTTTTCTGGTCAAAACGTATCTTGTCTTTATTACTTTATCATGAGTTATTTTCCTTGGTTAACAATACTTGTTGTTTTGCCGATATTTGCAGGTTCATTAATTTTCTTTTTACCTCATAAAGGAAATAAAATCGTTAGGTGGTATACTATAGCTATTTGTTTATTAGAATTCCTTCTAATGACTTATGTATTCTGTTATCATTTCCAATTAGAGGATCCCTTAATCCAATTAAAGGAGGATTCTAAATGGATAGATGTTTTCGATTTTCACTGGAGATTGGGAATCGATGGACTTTCATTAGGATCCATTTTATTGACAGGATTTATCACTACTTTAGCTACTTTAGCGGCTTGGCCGGTTACCCGGAATTCGCGATTATTCCATTTTCTTATGCTAGCAATGTATAGCGGTCAAATAGGATTATTTTCTTCACGAGACCTTTTACTTTTTTTTATCATGTGGGAGTTAGAATTAATTCCTGTTTACTTACTTTTATCCATGTGGGGGGGAAAGAGGCGTCTGTATTCAGCTACCAAGTTTATTTTGTATACTGCAGGGGGTTCCATTTTTTTCTTAATTGGAATTCTAGGTATGGGGTTATATGGTTCCAATGAACCCGGATTAGATTTAGAAAAATTGATTAATCAACCATACCCTGCAACATTGGAAATACTACTGTATTTTGGCTTCCTTATTGCTTATGCTGTCAAATTGCCGATTATACCTCTACATACATGGTTACCAGATACCCATGGGGAGGCGCATTACAGTACATGTATGCTTTTAGCCGGAATTCTATTAAAGATGGGAGCATACGGATTGATTCGGATCAATATGGACTTGTTACCTCATGCTCATTGTCTATTTTCCCCCTGGTTGGTAATAATAGGAGCTGTGCAAATAATCTATGCAGCTTCAACTTCTCTGGGTCAACGAAATTTCAAAAAAAGAATAGCCTACTCCTCCGTATCTCACATGGGTTTCATAATTATAGGAATTGGTTCCATAACCAACATTGGACTAAATGGAGCGATTTTACAAATATTATCCCATGGATTTATCGGTGCTACACTTTTTTTCTTGGCGGGAACGGCTTGTGATAGAATACGTCTTGTTTATCTCGAAGAACTGGGGGGAATATCTATCCCAATGCCAAAAATTTTTACCATGTTTAGTAGCTTTTCAATGGCTTCTCTTGCCTTGCCGGGAATGAGTGGTTTTGTTGCAGAATTAGTAGTATTTTTTGGACTAATTACTAGTCCTAAATTTATGTTAATGCCAAAAATGCTAATTACTTTTGTAATGGCAATCGGAATGATATTAACCCCTATTTATTTATTATCTATGTTACGCCAGATGTTTTATGGATACAAGCTATTTCATGTTCCAAACGAAAATTTTGTGGATTCTGGACCACGGGAACTCTTTCTTTTAATCTGTATCTTTTTACCAGTAATAGGAATTGGTATTTATCCAGATTTTGTTCTCTCGCTATCCGTTGACAGGGTAGAGACTCTATTATCCAATTATTATACTAAATAGGATTTTTTTTTTTAACTAGTCCGCACTATATTCCATAGTGGAAAAAAAATTCAGAAAAGAAAAAAGTAAAAAGGTCTAATTAGATCTATCTCGAATTTTTGAGAACCCTTTGAAAAGACGTTCAAGGGGTTCTCAAAACAAACAAAAAAGGAAAAAACCTTCAAAAAATTAGGGATTTATGTTATATAATCATTTAGATGGTAATATAAATGAACCATAACTATGTAAACCTATTCCCAACAGATTGATACCAAAATAGCAGATCCAAATTATAAGAAATCCTATTGAAGCTACAAGTGCGGAATTCGTACCCTTCCAATTTGGATTTGTTCTACTATGTAAATATATTGCAAATATGGTCCAGGTAATAAATGCCCAAGTTTCCTTAGGGTCCCAATTCCAATAGGATCCCCATGCCTCATTAGCCCATACTGCTCCACAAAGAATACCCATGGTTAAAAGAGTAAACCCTAGACTAATGACACGATAACTCCAAGAATCCAAACGCTCAGTTAATTGATATTTGTAATAATTTGGAAATGCGGGAAAAGAGGTGCTTTTTAAAGGACTTCTTTTTGCATATAAATATTCAATCTCACTGAAGAAAAATGTTTTAAGGAAAACTTTTTTTTTCTTTTTAGAAAAGAAATCAAAATCCTTTCGAAATCTAATGATTAGAAGAGCAGCAGATAATAAGGATCCGCACAAAAGAGTTGCATAGCTTAGTAACATCATACTGACATGCATCATTAACCACTGAGATTGTAGAGCAGGTACTAGTATTGTGGATTGATGCATTTCAGTTAAAAGCCCCGACGTGGCAAAGCCTTGCGTTAAAATAGTACTTGGCGTAGTTATTGTGCTTAAATCATTTTTCGAGTTCTGTATCTTAGGAATAGTATGAAGAATATACAGAGCCCATGAAAGGAAGATCAATGACTCATATAAATTACTTAATGGAAAATGTCCCGAAGAAACCCAACGAGAAACTAAGAATCCTGTTATAGAGAAAAAAGTCACTATCATTCCTTTTTCTGACGAATCACGTAATCCCCTAAGTTCACGAACTAATAAGGTTATCAAATGAATCGTAATCACAATTGAAATGGTTGAGAAAGAGATATGAGTTAGTATATGTTCTAAAGTTGCAAATAGCATAAGGATAAGGTCCCATTACAAAATTGGAAATTTCGAATTGAATCCATTTTCTAATCTATTGTATTCTTTTTCGGGAATGCCGCCACTCGGACTCGAACCGAGATGCTTGAGCACTGCTTCCTAAGAGCAGCGTGTCTACCAATTTCACCATGGCGGCTAACTTGAAATAATAGTTAACTTAAAACAATAATAGTTATTTTCTTGCGAATCGTCGAGACTGGGAGAGGCCATAGAATTTAGGAACATTAGAATTTCATCATTAACTACAAAGAATTTTTTATTTTAGAAAAATTTATAGAATGAAAGCCTTTACCCTCTTTTTAATATGATTTACCAGTACTAAACTCATTTATATGGGAATTTTGGATAAGATAGGTAGAGGTTGTAAGTCCTATTGCAAGAATAGTCTACTTTTGCTAATAGAATCCTCATTTTTATGAGGATTCTATTAGCGAAAAAAGAGTTCTTTGACAGGCAAAGAATACTGAGGACACAATATACCAAAAACTTTTGTTCTTTTATTCTATATAACGGAGGGATTCGTTATAAGAATATTTTACCGATAAATTCGACACATAAAAGTACATTTATTAATTAATCCGGATTATTCGTTCATATTAAATAATTGGGATTTCTTTCGGATAGTTCAATTCAGATTATTCCAAAACCTTATTATTTGTTTGTTTGTTGCCCAGAAAAACCTTTTGGTTTTGGATCCTCGTTGCCGCTAGAAAATGATCTTGACTTTGCTAAAGAATAAGATTGTACTATGGAAAAATAAGTCTTTTTCTTCCAAAGATTTTTACGAATACGCTTTTTTGACATCGAAGTACGTTTTTTTGGAACTGCCATTCAAAAGGGGGATTACTTTTTTCTAGTTGTATGTGAAAGACATTTATTGCCGCAAATCAATCCTTCTTTCTGTTTTTTCTTAGTAGTTATACTTACTGAAATTCTAAATTCTTTTTTAGCTCATTCTGTCTAATGTGGATAAGACAAGAGTTTTTTAAGCTTTTCTATTTAAATCAATTTATATATCAAATATACTCCATATATAAATATATGGTTTGGGGGATAAGCCCCCATATATGATGGGGAGATAAAAAGAAGGTAAAATTAAATTCAAATAGTTAATTAAGTTCAGAACGGTATTCCATAATTTCATTCCAATCAAAAAAAAGACTTAGTCTTTTAAACAAGACATTATAAAACTTAGAGAATTCTAGTCATTAGGATTTCCGTTTTATATGAAGTAAGCTATATTCGAGAATTTCCTATAAATGTAGGTTTTCTTTGGAATTCAATCAATCAATTACGAAACAAGAGAGCTCTTTTATTTTAAGAGAAAGAAATACAAAAATAAATAGAAAGTCACATGATTCAATCTTTTTTTGTATTTTAATATTTAATAAATATTTTTTTTTATTAATAACTAGATAACGAAATTCTTTAATTCACTTTTTGAATTTAAGCAACTAAACTCATTCTGCATTTTTGAATATTTTAATGAGAGAAATTTTGAAAAATCCAGAATTCCAATATTTTTTCTTATTTTTATTTTATTTTTTTAATTCCTTTATAAAGAGATAAGAATAGGTTTGGTGAATCGGAAACAATTTCAATTTTATAGAAAAATTGAACTATAAATTTCAACTAAAAATTGCTATTTCTTTTCTTATGGAACATACATATCAATATGCCTGGGTAATCCCTCTTCTCCCACTTCCAGTTATTATGTCAATGGGATTTGGACTTTTTCTTATTCCGACAGCAACAAAAAATCTTCGTCGCATATGGGCTTTTCCTAGTATTTTACTCTTAAGTATAGCTATGGTATTCTCGGTTCACCTGTCTATTCAACAAATAAATGGAAGTTCTATCTATCAATATCTATGGTCTTGGGCCATCAATAATGATTTTTCCTTAGAATTTGGATACTTGATCGACCCCCTTACGTCTATTATGTTAATACTAATTACTACTGTAGGAATCTTGGTTCTTATTTATAGTGACGATTATATGTCTCACGATGAAGGATATTTGAGATTTTTTGTTTATATAAGTTTTTTTAATACTTCCATGTTGGGATTGGTTACTAGTTCCAATTTGATACAAATTTATTTTTTTTGGGAACTTATCGGAATGTGTTCCTATTTATTGATAGGCTTTTGGTTTACACGGCCAATTGCAGCGAGTGCTTGTCAAAAAGCTTTTGTAACTAATCGTGTAGGGGATTTTGGTCTTTTATTAGGAATTTTAGGTTTTTTTTGGATAACGGGTAGTTTAGAGTTTCGGGATTTGTTCAAAATAGCTAATAACTGGATTCCTAATAATGGGATTAATTCCTTACTTACTACTTTGTGTGCTTTTTTATTATTCCTTGGTGCAGTTGCAAAATCTGCACAATTCCCTCTTCACGTATGGTTACCCGATGCTATGGAAGGACCCACTCCCATTTCGGCTCTTATACACGCAGCAACTATGGTTGCCGCGGGGATTTTTCTTTTGGCTCGACTTCTTCCTCTTTTCATATCTCTACCCTTGATAATGAGTTTAATTTCTTTAGTAGGTACAATAACACTCTTCTTAGGAGCCACTTTAGCTCTTGCTCAGAGAGATATTAAAAGAAGTTTAGCCTATTCTACAATGTCTCAATTAGGTTATATGATGTTAGCTCTAGGTATAGGTTCTTATCAAGCTGCTTTATTCCATTTGATCACTCATGCTTATTCGAAAGCTTTATTGTTCTTAGGATCGGGATCCATTATTCATTCAATGGAACCTCTTGTTGGATATTCACCAGATAAAAGTCAGAATATGGTTCTTATGGGCGGTTTAAGAAAATACATTCCAATTACAAGAACTACTTTTTTATGTGGTACACTTTCTCTTTGTGGTATTCCACCTCTTGCTTGCTTCTGGTCCAAAGATGAAATCCTTAGTAATAGTTGGTTGTATTCACCCTTTTTTGGAATTATAGCCTCTTTTACTGCAGGATTAACTGCATTTTATATGTTTCGGATATATTTACTTACTTTTGATGGGTATTTGCGTGTTCATTTTCAAAATTACAGCAGTACTAAAGAAGGTTCGTTGTATTCAATATCCTTATGGGGAAAAGGTATATCCAAAGGAGTCAATAGGGATTTTGTTTTATCAACAACGAAGAGTGGAGTTTCTTTTTTTTCACAAAATATACCTAAAATTCCTCGTAATACAAGAAATCAGAAGGGATCCTTTAGTGCTCCCTTTGGGGCTAAAAACACTTTTGTTTATCCACATGAAACGGGAAATACTATGCTATATCCTCTTCTTATATTACTGCTTTTTACTTTGTTCATTGGATCCATAGGAATCCATTTTGATAATGGAGTAAAGGATAATGGAATATCAGAGTTAACCATATTATCAAGGTGGCTAACTCCTTCTATAAACTTTTTCCAGGAAAGTTCTAATTCTTCCATAAATTCCTATGAATTTATCACTAATGCAATTTCTTCTGTAAGTTTAGCAATTTTGGGTCTATTCATAGCATATATCTTCTATGGATCCGCTTATTATTTTTTTCAGAATTTGAATTTCCAAAATTCCCTTGTAAAAATAAAAAAGAATCCAAAAAAGAACTTTTTGGATGAAGTAAAAAAAAAGATATACAGCTGGTCATATAATCGTGGTTATATGGATGTTTTCTATACTAGGGTATTTATCCTGGGTATAAGAAGATTAGCAGAACTAACACATTTTTTCGATAAAGGTGTCATTGATGGAATTACCAATGGAGTGGGTCTTGCTGGTTTTTGTATAGGAGAAGAAATCAAATATGTAGGAGGAGGGCGAAT